TTTCCTGTGGCGATCTCACGTTTTTGATGATGAAAGGGCGTTTCCTTCCCTGACCAAATGAACAATAAGAACTTTAAGAGGCACTTTTGGCATTGGTTGATCGCATAATAAAGTACTCTCAGTAAAGTATCGATTAGGAATCGGGGGAGCACAGTTTTCTTTAACAAAAAAAAGAGGGGGTTGGAGAACTTGACTCGTCCCTGTTCCACCTCTAAGAGTTCTATTGATCAAAAGGTTACACCGGATGGTTCGGAGAGAGCATCCGATTGGGGGACAGATCTGTATTAGCTGCCAACGGTACTCTATATTGTTTTGGTCTAATATCCTAAAGATCCGACCTTGTTAGTAGTCTTCTTTTTGAAACCAGAGACTTTTCAGATTATGGGTCTCGTGTGATAACAATAGGTCTAACAAAGAAAGAGCAAACGATTTATGGATAGAATACATAATTTTTTGAACTCTACTCGGTGAATCCGTCGACTGAGTCAGTGGCAGAAGTTGTAGTAAATCCAGCGGACTTTGTGTCAGAGAAAATCTCCCCTTTCATCGTTAACCGAACCCAGCGGAGAATGATCAAAGAAAGGAATCAGTTTAGTGTGCCCAGGGATTTTTCTTTCTTCAGTCTGGTTCCCTTCGTGGTCAGCAGGATATGGATGAAACACTGCCTTGCCCTCAATCTCTATGTCCGTTTATAGGATCGAAGTGAAGATGTCCCTTACAGGTGTCTGTAGGGAGCTCTCTATTTCCAACAAAGTGGTATCAGAGCCCTAAGTTCCTGGTGAATACAGAATGGCGAGTGGTTTGGTTCCGTTTCAATTTCCTAGACTTACCAATTTTGATAATTGGGCTATTAGAGTGAAGGCCTTGCTAGGATCACAAGATGCTTGGGAGATAGTTGAGAAAGGTTATGTAGAGCCAGAAGATAAGAATTCTTTAAATCCCACTCAGATGGATGCCTTGCAAAAGGCTAAGAAGAAGGCGCGTTTAGCCCAAAGAGGCCGAGGATGTGGATATGGTTGTGGCCAAGGAGACTCATCGAGAAGACGTGGAATAGGAAGTACTCCATGGCAAACTAGGAGAAGGTATGACAAGTCAGCTTTACAATGCAATGTTATAGTTGTCATAAGTATGGCCATTATGCTTCAGAATGTCTTAAAGGTTACTGATGATTTCGATGATAGAGCCAATCTTAGAATAAGGAGTAAAAAGAGGAGCCGAAGAATATCCCATAATAAAAAGTTCTCCAACTGCAAGTATCCCACTGGCTGAAACATAACTCAAACTACCTGCAAGTAGCAATTACACTTACTCCGACAATGGGTCTTTAGCCTTTCGGAATCGAAGGGGCTATAGGTTTTCCTTCGTACATGAAGGCCTTCTTCTTTTCTCTAGCCTGAAGAGGGCGATCCGCTTAGCAAGATCCAGGAACTTACGGTCTAATTGCCCGCGGTATCTAATTAGCTTAAGAATTCCACCTACTTCTACTGATGCCCCAAAGATTGGATCTCAGCCAAGCTTAAGTGACTTCTGGTAGTCGACCAGGCCGCTTTCGTACGCTTTCCCCAGTAGAATGACTAAAGGCACTTTTTTTATTCCTCCTATTCCTGTCCAACCAAGGACATCTGGAGGGAGTTGGAGCAGCAGGAGAAAGAAAAAAAGAAGTAGAGTAGTTGGCATACGCTGGTCAATCCAGTACGTACGTCGCTTTCGTTCTTTACATTCAATATCCCATTCCCGGTCGCATCTGCATCTGTTCTATTCAGCCAATCCCTTGCTGCTTGCTTCATCCCGCCCTGCCTGCTCAGATGCGTCAATCCGCCTATCTGTATCCTTTTCCTCGCATAGAGAGCTATAGTAGTTCTTGGTAGGAGGGAACTAATACTGTAGATAAGGTTCATTGCTATTTGCTCTCCCGCTACGCTAGCACTTAAGAGACTATCTTAGCCCAGAGCGAGGGTGAGGGATCACAATAAGGAGTAACCAAAGTGGGCAGTACCGCGATACCAGTCCACGACTACCATTTCTGTAACTGAATTTCCCTGCCCCCTGTCCACTCGGTCTTCTTTTCGGACTTCAGGAGCTTTGAGTAAAGGGGGGCAGGGGGGCGGGAAGATCTACTCATTCAAAGGGAAAGCGCACCCCTCTATTTATTCTCACAAGAAGAAGAGCTAGTGAAATGGACCCTTTCTTCATGCCAGCGGGGGAAAGAAAAGAGGCCCACTGCGAGAGGAGAGAGTGATTCAGCTGCTAACAAGCGCTGGTTTTTCAAAAAAGAAATTGTTATTCGGGAAACGTCTGTTGATAAAAAGGTCATACATAATTTTTTTTAAAAAGGAAACCAGGGGGCGGATTCAACCTGGGCTCCGTTCGAGCCTCTCTTAGGAGAGTCCCTTAACTTCGACAAGCCTTGATCTGCGCTTTTCTCGCATCTTTACATATGGGAGTCTAATCTTCCCTGAATTTTTCTATTTCAATCTTTCCTCATGGGTCAAGAACAAAGGGAACGAATGAAGGGCTATCTTTCCTCTTTTCGGACGCAAAAGCAACCCTTGGGTGGGCTTGGGCTTTCCCACCTGTAAGTACACGAAAAAAGGGGGATCCTTATATAAGTATATATATAGTAGCATAAACAAACCGAACGAACACGCCTTTAAACGAGCTCCAGCAGAAAGGATCAATCTCTCGATCGATGCCCGGCATATCGTCGTAAGACCAGGCGAAAACCTTCTCATGTTGTTTTAAGACCTCCGTGATCGAATCCCACTCGCGTTTATTCAATGCATTTGATATTTGAATTTCTCGAGGTTCCTCGTTGGTGCCCAAATTAAACGAAGTTAATTCATCTTGTGATAGTTGCATTATTACATTTTGCGATTCTTCGTTCCCAATTGTCTTAGTGTCGCTGGTGAACTTGAGGAGTTTCTCGTGATCGTACGAGTAAGCGGAAATTTCAAGTTCATTCATAGGAGGAGCAAGATCTTCAACAGAGGCGTAGGAGGGAGTTATTACAGACGCGGCCATGTCCGGTACTCCGGATGCCGACTTAAGGAACTCTACTGAGCCTTCAAAATGCGTAACTGGTTGGGAATCTTGCTGCGTCGCTGCTTCTTCATCAAACAGGGCAGAGAGATCTTCCACTTCAACATCAACTAGCATTTTTCCTTAGTTTCCCCCATGCAAAAGAGGACTGTCTTCTTCTTCTATGGTAGCTTTACGGGACCTTTGCTCAAGAACTTCTTCCAGAGTCGCGACAAGCATGCCAAACCCGGGGAATACCTGTTTCTCGCGAAAGTGAAACTCGCAAGAAAACTCATAGTGGGGCGAGTCTCTCCCTTCTTTGACGAACCACCCATTCATGCCGGGTAGCCTTTCCCGTATTCCTGGGTGTGCAATGCTACGGTCGCGACGACCATAACCGAGCCCTGTACTATCGGTCTGAGTAACGGGAGCATTAAACCTACGAACTCCTTGTCCTGCCTTGCCTAACCCCTTTCCGGGCTCGAATCCCATCTTCTCGAACATTCCAACAATTGCCGGGTTCACAACCGGGAGCGCATCCTGGAGATCTTGTTCCACGGTGAGTACAGCCACTTGAAAACCTTGCAAGGCGGGATGCCACTCGACTGTGGTCGAGGAAACGTCCTTAGGGAGGGTGCTTGCTCGGATTATCTCCACCTTCCCTTTGACAGGTACCTTGATCATCTGATGCAAGGTAGAAGGTACGGCCCCTAGGGGATGCTTCGAATAAGGTAGGGTAGGGGGAAGAATTGAGTGCGGTGCGCGGTAAGACTGAACCTCCCATTGCTCTATCGGAGATAGCATGCAGCCGATAATGAAGAAAGATATATAGAAAGTGTGCTGTGAAGGATCTTTAATTGTAGTCAGTCTTTACTTAACTTGATCCAAGCTTGACTTAGCTCAAGCAATGCCCAAAGACTCCCATGCCTTTCTTGGTGGAAAAAACCACCGGCGATTTCCAAAAAGTCTTTATTGCATTTTTAGAGCAAGAAGCGGAACTACAAGAAAAAATCAATTCTATCATGGATAGATTTCTTTCTGAGCACATCACAACACTTGGAGTCGGACTCATTCTTTCGATAGCTATTTTTGGTGCTTTTAAAGCTGGCCAAGTTTTTGAACGAAGTACTATTTCGGAACGTATACATGAGTTTGATCTAGAGAAACTAAAACAAAAAACCGAATCAAAACTAGAGATGCTTTGGAAACATTATTGTGATACGAATGGAAAATCTACTTTCACCTCGATCACTACCCCTCTGTCTGATCTGGAGGTAATGTGTGAGCAAGTGGGTTTGATTGTGAAGAACCTTAAAGTCTTGCTCAAACGTTACCTACCCGTCTCCCAACCATACCTCTATATCAAGGTATGACTTGGGATCCGACCTGGAAGGCCTTACCTACGCACCCATTGACTCAACGGTCTTGGGTCCAAAGATTAGGCAAGAGCGTGAAGCAGGTCCGAAATCTTCGTTCTTGCTTTACTTCTCTTGCTTATGAACTAGCGAGTTTTGATTTCTTGCTAGTCGGGCCTCATACTTATGGAGAGTCATGGCCGCAGGGTCCCTTGTGGCCTCCCACAGTACGATATGTGTATGACAAGTTTAACGACTTGTTAAGTGCGTGGGATCTGGACTGGTTTACTAGCCGAGTCCATCCCCACTTGCCATCACCATTCGACTATGGGATTCCACCAGTTACTGGCCGTCTCGGTCAGACTATTGAGAGAGGAGGCAAAAGGTTTGGAACCCATTGGTAACTATGTCAATCTCAATCAGAGGCTGCTGAAGCCGGTCCATGACTGGCTAATGCAAGTGCTTAGGAGGATTCCCATGGATGGAACCTTCCATCAGCACAAACCTCTTGATCGACTAGTTGGCAATCAAACCTGTTACTCTTTCGATTTGAAATCTGCCACCGCCAGTATTATTTCTCTTCGAAGTGTTTAAGGTTTGTTTTGGTCAGCCGTTCGCTTCTAGTGTTGTTAATTCAGCACTAGCCTTTAATTTCTTTGAGGTCCCATTCGTAAAGAAGAAGGACTCTCAAGTCTATTTTAGGGTCGGACAGCCGCAATTCCATTTCCTCTTGGCCTTTGTTTGCACTTACTCACCCTATTTTAATTTGGTGGTGTGCAGAGCAGATATACCCAGGTCAGCTTTTTAACAGGTATGCAGTACTCGGTGATGATGTACTCATTACCGATCAGGAAGTAGCCAGAGTGTATGAGACAGCGCTTGGTCGATTAGGGGTTTCGAACAAGCGAGAAAACGGAAAGCGCGCGAGCGCGCTCCTTCGAGCCGTAGCCTACGCTTGCTTGATCTCCACCACTGGCTCAGCGGAGTTCGCTAATAGGGTTTAGAGTCCGTGATTTGAGAAAGGATATTTCTACGATCTCTATCAAGGCTTTGATGAATAGTCAACACCCATATGGGACTATGGCTGTACAGCTACAGTACCCAATGGCTAGGTTTTCAATCTTTTTGGACCGAGGGAAGACCCAGGAAAAGATCCTTATTGATTGAGCTCGAAGACCTGCAAACGGAAGCACGCTTTCGCACATCAACAAATGGCACGCGACTGGAAAAAAGGGGCTTCCAGCCCTTACTGCCGGAGATGCGATTCCTACTTCTTCTTGTGGTTGTGAACCGCTTTGCTCAACTCCAAGTACACGAAAGGCGATCGAATAACAAAACCAAACCCACGCCCATTTTCTTATTTATTACTTGAAAGGCGCCTCGGTCGCAGATAGCAGCGACTTCCCTGCGCTAACAACGAGAAGGTAGCCGGAGGAAAAGATTCTCCCTATCTTGACTTCCCTTGGGGATTCACTCGGCGAGAGAGCCTTTCTTGTAAAAATACAAAAACAACCAATTTAGTGAAACTAATTGATTGTTCTTCGGCAATAGAAGGAGTAACAAGGGGGTACCGGAATCAATATCGGGACAGACGGAAGAATGACAACTAAATAGCGTACGCTGCGTCGGATACTAGATATAGTAGAGATAGTCCCAGGCGGGAGAGAAGAAGGGATTCTTACAGAGTGCTCTATCCCGCATACCATTTTAAACAGACTTTTTTCAAAAGATAGTATGCAAGGATAGTATGCTAAAAAAGAGTATGGTACCAGGAAAGGACCTGGCCATATAACCTCTCGTAGACTGAACACCTTCCAACAGCTCGCAGTCCCACTGCTTTTCACTTCCTTCATCTTTCCTCGCTACGGCTTCTTTTGAAGCTCTAGTTCTTACGCATCCTAGCTTCAAGATCTGGCTTTCGCTTTGAGCGCGAAGCGGCTTGCTGAGATCAAATGAGATATCCCAACCTTTGATTGTCAAACTTGCAGTTCCCATGAACCAAGCACAGGATGGATGGTGTACCCGTTGGGAAGATGGCGAGGATGAAAGAAGGATATCGAGAGAGAGATAGGAAAAAGAGTACGGAAGCGAGAGCGGGCTAGCTAAATGCCCTAAAATCCGTGTACGAAAGGGCCCGCGCTCCTGGGCAGTACATGGATAACCCGGACCCACCAAGCGCTTAAGAACGTGTTGTGAAGGCGGAATAGAGTTTGCCGTTGAAACTTCTGGTGTAGCCAAGTTTGAAGGGCGGAATGCTAACGAACCGGGGCCTGTGGCCCCCTTGTTTATCCCGAATCCCCCGAATCAGATGTGGGGAAAGGAGAATCAATGGGAGGACCTTCTCAACCATAGGAGTGCCCTTACGACTTTACTTTGCGAGCTACGAGGTCTCTTTTAGCGCACTTGACTTATCTTATTGCGTATACAATAATGTATAAGCATACGTTGCTAATGGGCAGGTCAATTCAGAGAATCATATCAGAGACCGAACAGCGGTATCTTGATCTTTGCGAGGGGCGCCTCATATGAGTGGTTAAGACAGGCCTTTAAACGCAATCTAGAGTCCATACAATGAGCTCGCCGCGTTTGCGCGCGCGAGCGAGCCCCTACTGAAGTACTAAAGTCCTCATCGCTCCTAACCCAGAGAAAAAACTCAAAACCACAGAACGAAGGAAGCAGCAACTCCAGGAGAAATGTATGAAAATAACCACACCTCCCTGCACTCGGCTTGCCCTACCGTGTCGTTAGATGGTCTGAGTGGCTGTCAAATGGGTAGCTGGCTCTCCGAACCTATCCATATAGAGTCCTGTAGGAACCAGGGTCCGTAGGAGTCGCAACTCTGTGAGTGAAAGCCCCTCCCTCACTTCACTTCCCGATTTTGAAATACAGCGAAGCGTGGTTGGCAGCCGGGACCTTTCCAACCATTTTGGCTCGAGTTCCAGTTTCAGCTTGATAGCTATATCTTTCCTTTATTAATTGGGGGTTTTAACTTCACATATAGCTCATCAGTTTGCGACTTCGCACTCTCAGTTTCGAGATTGGGAGTCGACAGAACTGCCCTTTCTTAATTAGAAGGGCTATTTAGCTGGTTAGATTTACTGAAGGCAATTCAATCGCTGAACGTTCCTATCTAAGATAAGAGTTTTCAATTTACCATGGCAAGGCTATGCCCTACCTCGCAACACTGGCAGCGCTTGTTTTCCCTTACTTGGTAATTGATCTTTGCGATCCCTTTTCTTACTTAGCTTCTCAAAAAAAGGCGAAGGCGCTAGTTGCACAGTTTAAAAAGAATAAGTAGGGGCTACTTCCTTCCTGCCATAGCTCACGAGAAATAGACAGCAGTTAGCCGGCTTCCTTTTGAAAACCAGACTAGCACTGCAATAATCAGACTATCAGAGCTGCTTATTGAGAAGGCAACTCAATTGCATCTCTTTTCTTAGCTGCCCTTGCTATTGATTGAGAATCTTGATTCCCACACTTGCATGATAAGGATTATCCAATCCATGCTATCTCTCTTTTCCGAGTCAGGAAAGAGCAGCTAATTGAAAGGATTGAATCCGCACTCTTCAAGGTAAGGGTTGAGTTCTCTTCCTTTGCTTTATCAAGAAGAGCTGAAAGAGCTGCTGTTGAGCTTAGGAGTGAAGTTGCTCCTTGTTTTGATTGTTATTGTTGGGACGGCTAACCCAATAAAAATAAAATAAAGGAAGCTAAGCTGACGAAGAAGTCCCCAGAGGTAGCAGCATGACGAGGATTCGTCAATAGAAGTCTCATCTCGTACTAAAAGGGTTGCTTAATCTTCAAGAGAGATGCTCTAATTATTAGCGCAGATAGGGAAGAGTGACGCCTATGCTTTTATTTTAAAGAGTTAATTGCTGCTAGCAAGGTATTGTCAGCCCTTAGCGGATCACCCATGCATTCGCATTCCTTCTTGACAGGGTCTTACCTGCAGTAAACCTGCATTTCACAGCTTCTTATTTTCTCTCGCTTTGCTCGAGCATCTTCAAACCTTCCTTGATTCCCTTCTCTGAAAATAGGAGAAAGAATCACTTCAAGAAGAGAATGAATCATCTGTCTGTAGTCCGAGAAGATCGGGCAACCCCCATCATCCACGTCCGAGGTCAGTGCTCCGGTTGAGGAAGAACCCTAAATCCATAATTTACGAATGCCATACTTGGTAATAGCACATTTGAGACCGTCCCAAAGCCCCCGAAGCTCAACTTGTGGCACATCTTTAGCTTCCATATACATATACATAAAGCAGCTCCAGCTGAAGCTATTGTAGCAGCTCCATCCCATTCATCTTTTAAAGGACTCGGTGCTCAACCATGTCCATATGCTATTCGTGATAGCCGCATAGTTGGGCTTTCTATTTCTACTCGGCAGCGAACAAAGAAGCGGCGATCTCGATAAGCTAAGCAATTGACTCTTTGTTTGCGATTCTTTCAAGGAAGACTCAGATCCAATATCGGTAGCGGAAGAATTAGACTTGTGTAAGCCTGAGAGATGGCCTAGACCAGAAAGTCTTAAATGTTGTAGAGGCCGGGGGCAGCAGCAGAAGGTTGGACTGGAACCCGAGAAGGACAAAAACAATATCTCTTCGGTGGAAGTTACTGACGATCGGGCTTCAAGCAGCTAATCGAATCTGTAGCTGTAGCACCTGAGCTTGCTTGGGTGAGTGGTGGGATGATAAATAGACTGGACTGGCTTAGAATCAAATGCCTCTCCCAATTTTCCTGTGAATAAAGCCCTTCTTTAAAGAGCCATTTCGGTAGGTTTTACATTTAGTCATTAGGAATAGCAGACCCCATCAGCCCAGCCCTTCCCGAGAAGAGCCAAAAGCGAAGGAGTTTCTGTAAGCAAGAAATTGATTAATGATTTTTGAAACATACTATTGACAACATTTTTCCGCCCAGCAAGAAAGAAGACTCCACGCCTCATCTCTTAATTACTTGATCAAGACGGTGCAATCGATTGAAGACCGGGCACTTAGTGTATTGATCGATCCTATCTCTGCCTAGCCCCAGAACAGAAGTAAGTTTGCCCAGTAAGTAATCAAAGTGAGAAACCCTATCTCCAACCCGCCTCTCGGACTATCTAAAGAGCTATCCAATTTCTCTGCTACGTTCCAAAGGCACCCTCCCTATTAGCTACTGCTTCGACTGAGTGATTGAGCGTAGTTCCAAAGGTCTCTTTCTGACGTAGCGTAGGTAAGATAGATTTAGCACTGTGTAACATTGACTTATATAAGGTTATCAGACGCCCCTATCTCGTCAGCCGTTGCTTGTTCAAGCAAAAGTGATTTACTAAGATAATCTCTTTAGGAAAACCTCTTGAATCAGGTTAGAGGGAAGCGCACGCAGGATGCACTCTTTTTCTCAAGGCAGGAGGGGCTCCTCTCATTCCTTACCTTTAATACCTAACCAGGTCTATATCAGTGCTTTGCTGTCGATAGAGGTGAGCGAGTAGGACTGTCTTTACCAGCAGTTTGAGTTGGAATGGAATCCTTTTATAAGCCTATTGATCGAAAGCCAGTTCTTTTAGGTTTTAGGCTGTTGCCAGCTATCCAATGTTCGTTCTTAAGGTCTTGAGATAGGGATTGACGGCTAAGCCCCGACTGATTATAGTACCCTGCATTGAACCCCAAAGGGGAGAAGAAAGAATATAGATGTTCCCCTTCCTTATTAGATGAGATGGAAACCACTCTTAACTCTTCCTTACGGAGAGTGAAGGGACCTTTACTAATAAGGGGATGGGGCACGAACGGCAGGATAGATGAATCTCTCAGTTAGTACGTTTTAAGCAAGAACTAGCTATCTATATGACTACGTTCGTATCCTATGCCCATAGGCTCCTTCACTGATACGATAGCTGGTTAAGAAGAAGGAAGCCCACTTTTTTGTCTATTTAAGACAAGAAATGGAGTAAGGGGCGGGAAGTTACTCTTGTTCATCATGCGCCTTGTGTGCTTTGTATTCTCTATTGCTTGGGAATAAACGATCGCGATGTAGCAGGGTCGTGATAACTCTCTTCAAGCGGATCAACAAAGGCGAGATCAGCTCACTTGCCCACCGACCCCGTCTCTTATACGATGAAACTAAGTCCTTCAACTATATAAGAAGAGGAGACAGAGAGGTAGTAAGTAGCCCGCTTGTAGCAAGTTCTTACAGGACGTAGCTAAACCTTCCGAGGGACATCTTTCTATGTCAAAGAAATCTTACCCCACAATGCCAGTAGTTGATAACCATTATACGGATGTTGCCCGAGGCTTGGATAACAGATCAACATTCCAGTCTACGTAACTCTTTGTTGGCTAGTGTAGTAGACTCCATGTTAGGTCATTCGGAAGGGCTCCGTATAGTTCTATTTTAGGGCGTAACGTTGTGGTTGTTCCCTCTCCTTTCAGTCGAGCTCTATTAACATAGACCCCCTCTCCTGACCGAGAAAAACAAGTTCCAGAGGCATCTTCCATTCATATCGATTTGGGTTTTTCCGCACCATATTTTGATCTGCCTCTTCTTCGATCCGGAATTCCCAGCAAATCCTTGACTCCTCGAATACAATGGGATTTCACACCTGGCAAATCTTTCACTCTACCTCCTCTTATTAAGACCATAGAATGTTCCTGCAAATTATGACCTTCGCCCGGAATGTAAGCAAATATATCATGTCGATTGCTCAATCGTACTTTGGCTATCTTACGTAGAGCTGAATTAGGTTTTTTCGGTGTTCTCGTTGAAACACGCAGGCATACTCCTTGCTTCTGGGGACATTGATCTAAAGCTCGAGTACGGTCCGTGCGCCGTTTTTCTTCTCTACCATGACGTATCAATTGATTTAATGTAGGCATCGCTCTTTCCTTTGTCCTTCTCCCCGATTTTTGCCCTCTCACTAGTGATTACTCCCGATCCGAAGCACCCCTTTTCCATTCATAGAGAGATCCAATCGTCAAAATCAATAAAAAGGCCATCATGGACCAAGATCCAAACGGATCAATCTTGTTGGGAGGTACTGCCCAAGGAAAGAAAAAGGTTACTTCCGGATCAGGGATAATAAATAAAATTGAAACAAGATAAAATCGTATATCGAAACGACTTCTGGCATCACCGGAAGGATCGAAACCACATTCGTAGGCCGACAATTTTTCTGGATAGGTCGAACTATTGGAAGAAAATGGAAAAGGAAGACCGAGTAGGATCAAAGAAACTAGCGGACTGATCACTAAATAGATAGAAATAGGTGCAAATTCTGACATTACCACAGCTCACTTGCTTCTTTCGCTCCTTGCTGGCGGAGCGGCATACCGGAAAATAAATGGAAATAGTCAAAGATCGTCGTTGGTCCTTCGTTCGTAGTGGTCATTGTATAGTGAGAAAGTTCACCCTTGCCTTTAGATGAGAAAGCCCTCTTTTTTAAATCCCCTAGCAAAAAAAAAAATAGGAAATGCTACAACCCATTGTTGTTCTTTTGACGATGAACCACGCCTTCGCTATCGCAAGAATATAGCGATCGAAGAGCTATCGCTCAGCGCTGCTTCGCGTATTACGAAAGCCGTATTGCCCGAACGGGGCATGCTGCAAGAGCGTAGGTGAGTGGTAAGCGTAGAAGGCGTGCCCGAAGGGCAGCGGCAGCAGTGCGGTTCCAAGTGCCGTTGCTAGATTGAGATCTGCGGGGTGGCGGGGACTTCGACTGCCTTGTATCGGGTGAAGAGAAGAGGGTGGTAGGCTTAGTAGGGCTCGAACCTACAACATAACCGTTATGAGCGGTACGTTTTACCCAATTAAACTATAAGCCCCTACGGATCTCTACATGCAATTGGCTCACTTCGGGAAGAGCGGACGGAAAGAGGAGGCCTTTGTTCTATCTGCTTCTTACTCTTTCCCAGGAAGCGAGAAAAGGGAAAGCGCGCTAGCGCGTGTAGGCGCCTACGCTTGCTGGAAAAAAAAAGGATTTTTTTTATATTTTTTTCTTATAGATAGATATTCTATATCTATTATTAATCATAATAATATAATTAAGCAAGCGGCCCTTTCGCGACTCAAACTGCCGGTACGCTTTCCGGCTCGCAACGACTCAAATGGGCGGGGGCTCTCTATTTGCTTGCAATGCCAGCAGCCTGGTGAGGGCTGGCTGTCTGGGGACAGGTTAAGGCAGGGCCTGCTGGGCTTGCTTCTCATGAGATTGGGTGAGGGCAACGGAAAGGGGCTCAACAACCGGGCGGGCGGGCACACGGAAAAGGGGAAGTGGATGGAGGGAGCGAGAAAACGGAAAGCGCGCGAGCGCGCTCCTTCGAGCCGTAGCCTACGCTTGCTGGGGGCAGGATCGTTGGGAAAGCGCTTTGGTTGTTAAGTAAGTTGAAGCAAGCGAGAAAAGGGAAAGCGCGCTAGCGCGTGTAGGCTTTCGAGCTAAAGCTCCCTTGTGGTGCTTTTTCAACCCGTTGCTTTGACTTGGTAAATTGCATCTGGATTCGCTCCAATTCCAACAGATACCGCATTATCTGCATCACCAGTTCTAGGCGTATACTATGTTCCAGAGCCCTTAGTTGCGGAGTTAGAACTATAGCTATAGATAGTGTCCGATTTCTATATCCTGCCTGCGAATCGAAGCTCTTATCTCTCTAGCTCATGAATAAATCACCCGCCGGAAAGGAATAGCCGGAATAGAATGAAGGAATGATTCAATCTTCCATCATTTCAGAGCCGACGCCTCCTTTTCTGATAGAGGGGAGTGAGAAAGAGATTTCTTTTCGGATCGCCTAATTCAATAGCTCAAAAATAGGTGGAGTTCGCCCTTTGAAGCATAGTTTAGTGTTGCAACAGGGGGGTTGTTCAGCGAACGGGAAGCAAACAAAGTCTCCATACCAGCAAGCGTAGGCTACGGCTCGAAAGCCTACACGCGCTAGCGCGCTTTCCCTTTTCTCGCTTCTATTAGAAGAATAGCCCAGCTCCTTGGCTTTTGATGGGGGATTTCAATAATGTGTTGTCATCCGATGAGAAGTGTAATGGGGCGGAGGTCACACCGTATGAAATCAGGGACTTTTCAGATTGTTGTCTTTCCTTGGGACTTTCTGATATGGCTTCTGTTGGCTGGTTCTATACCTGGACCAACAACAAAGTTTGGTGCAAACTTGATCGAGCAATGATCAATAATCAGTGGCTTATTGAGGATATGACGGGGCAAGCTCAATTTCTCCCCACAGGCTGTCTCTCGGACCACTCACCATGCATTGTTTCAGTGATCAACCACCAACCGCACAAAGGGGCACCATTCAGGTTTTTCAATATGTGGAGTGATCACCCAGACTGTTAGCAGCGGATGGAACCAACACATCTATGGAACAGCACAGTTTGTTCTTTGCAGAAGATTGAAGTTATTGAAGACAGCCCTTAAAGAGCTTAACAGGAAGCACTTCTCGCATATATCAGAGCGAGCCCGGAAAGCAAAAGGAAGCCAAAGGGCGACAACGAGGCCCCCTTTTGGGGGGAAAGAAGAGAGGGAAAGTGGGCTTCTTTCGCTTTTGTTGTTTCTAGACATGATCACACTCTTTAGACATATTACAACTTCTGGGTCAATCCCCGGAATAGCACTTCTCATTATAGCTTGACTTTTATGGCTGGCTAAAGGCTTTGATTGCGGGCATAGAATAGGAATAGATAGAAGGAGTCTGGTTTGCTTCCTTTAGATTAGCGGACTACTTTAACTGCTTACACCCGATGAAAGGGATGCGCGCCTAACCCACTACTTAAAAGGCCTTTACTTTTAGTCTATTTTTTCCCCTTTCTTCCAACTGTCGTTACACTTTCCGAAATCTTCTTTGGTCGAGCTACTTTAGTGGAACAGAACTTCGCTTTACTCTTCCGACTAATGGGCGCCCCCACTTTCTTTCCTTGTTGGTCTTTGACTCTTCTCGAAGTAGTAAAACCTCTTAACCTCTACAGAGAAATTAATTCAACTATCAGAGCCATTAGAAATTCACCCACAAGATACCAGAAGACCTCGAGTCACTGGCTGCCTTTAGAGCTGACTAAGAAGAATGTACGGAAGGTGAAGCGCTTTAAGGGTTAGGCTCTCTGGGTTATGACCTGTCCTCGATCACTCCTTTCTGACTCCTATCTATTTATAATTCTAACAATTTCTACACCAAGCCCTTTGAAGTGCATACCTAGCATCCGACTACGCTATTGGTGGAGTGTTGCTGCAGGATGGGCGCCCAGTTGCCTATGAGAGTCGCAAACTCAATGATGCTGAGAAGAGATACACAGCACAGGAGAAGGAGTTGTTAGCGGTTGTGCATTGCCTACGAGTATGGAGGCACTATCTCTTGGGATCGAAGCTACTAGTGAAGACAGACAACGTGGCTGTGAGCTACTTTCTTACCCAAAATAAGTTTACCCCCAGCTAGCTCGTTGGCAAGAGTTCCTAACTGAGTTCGACCTGGCCTTGGGCCTGGAAGAACCAACAAGGTCGCTGATGCCTTGAACCGCAAGGCCGAGCTAGCAGCCCTTACTGCCGACAAGCAACGAAGCGTCTCTCAACTCACTAGCACCTTGCACCAAAGAATTCGGAAGGGTTTGGAGAGCTCAAGCCTTGATCGATTTGGTAAAGAAGGGGAACACACTGCGCTTTTGGCTCGATGATGGACTCTTGTTACAAGGAGCCGCTTGTATGTACCGAAGACTGATGGGCTGAGAAGGGAACTCATAAGAGAGTGCCATGACACTCTATGGGCTGGCCATCCTGGCTGGCATCGCACGTTGGCCTACTCACGAGCAGGAGTCGAACCTGCGTTGTCGGATTCGGATGAATCCTGCAGCTTTTAGACCAAAAATCGTGACGGTGACCCGGTTCCCTACCTGAGGTAAGTACGTCCGCTGATCTACGACCACCCTTCCCCCCCTCCCATGGCCGAAAGCCTTGTTCCGTGTTTCTCGACCACGGCCTCTCTTCTAAGCACCGCTATTCATTCGTTCCAAGACCATCAGGCAGGCGCACGCACAAGGCGGCCCCCTAATATAGTAGTAAAACTGTGGGAGAGACATGCTCCACTTATGCGTTTTCCCACGCCCGAATTCGTTTGAGCAAGAGGTCCGCTGCTTTTCGTCCAGAGGCGGGTTTCTTTTGTTGGCTCTGGGAAATCTCTTGCATGAGCTGGTGGAGCTTTTCCAGCTTTTCTGGGGGAGCATGCAAGAGGTCCAGCTTATCTTTAACATTCATAAGAAAATCCGATCGCACTTGGATTTTGCAAAATGATGATAAGAAGTCACTGAGTTCCCCTTTGATTTCTTCGGCTGAAGGGAAGTGGGTACCCCCGCCAGTAGAAGTATAAGTGGGGGCCTGCGGATTGGGCGAATCTCCCAACAATTCCCCCTGGCTTATTTCGGGGGAAGGAATTACGACTTTTTCCGCTTCTGGTATATGCGCCACTCTGAAATACTGTTAGACATCGAACACAAAGTTCTATACTTCATGTTCACCAATAAATGCACCATTGAATGAAGGCCTTAGGCTCAGGGTTCCAAACCTCTAGTCTCCCCCTGCGCTCTCAAACCTGTCGAGAGAATTTTGAATAACTCATTCAAAAAAAGAGTAAGTGGAGAAGAAAGAAAGGATCGTAGGGTTGGTTTCAGGGCATAGGAAGTGAAGATCTGAGATTGCATTAGACGATCTAAAAGAGCGAAAGGCTTCCTAGTAGGCTCGGGTTCCTGGTATAGGTATAAGAAAGCCAGTAGAGCTAAATAGAGGTATACTTTACTTCTATGCGTACTGAGCTGAGGTGCTAATGCTTCCCGCAGGGAGAAACTCTCTTAGTCATACTTCCTTGATAGGTGAGACTTCCACGAAAGCACGGATAAGAATAATCTTAGTATGCAAGGACTGAGGAACTTCGGTGTCTTCTTTGCTTTTATAGAATATCCTCCGCTGCTGCTAAAGGCTTATTGGTAGTTCTTAGGTCGGTGAAACTGTCCCTGTAGCTAAAGTAAAGTAAAGCCAGTTCATTCATTCATGGCAATCGGTCTAGTAAGGAAGAAGTGAGCTGTAGCCTTAATCTTAGTACGCGCACTATAAGGGGCTACCTAATGGGCCAGTGACAAAAGAAAAGTGTGTGTGCCGCGAAGGGCCTACCCCTTGAAAATGGAAGGGCATGGAGAAGCGGATTCCTACTTCTTAATAGAATAGCTTGATCGACCACCATCATTTCTGACCTTCCCTCTCGACAGGGCTAGAGGAATTCATTCTCTCGTACTTGAACTGCTGTAGACAAGAAGTGAAAGCCTGCGGGAAAAGCGTAGCGTAACGAAGCGCTTATTCTTCCTTCGGTTAAGACAGCCTATGTTCTAATATGATATTGAATCCGTTGAGTTCTTATCCCACTTGAAGGACTGTTGACAGGGTTAGGGTCATGTAACTCGGATAGGAAGGAATGGACGGGCAGCTTAGACTCTTCCCCGCTTCGAGGGCGGCTCTTCTGACTTCGGTTGGAGGGAAAGATTCTTTTGGAATTGAAGATAGGGTTTACTTGTTTTCTTTGTCTTTTACTTGCTGAGTTGAGTAGAGTAGTTGATTAGTTCAAGACTGGACAGGACTTTCCTTCCGACAACCAAGTCAAGTGTTAAGCAGACTTCATCATCTCATCTCTGCGCACTGTTTCGTCTGCGAGCTCCTTCTTCTTTCGCTATATAAAGTAAATTCGCTAGCATACATTTCTACAAACTCTACATAAATTATATCTTTCCTATATGAAGACGGAGTACCAATCAAAGCAAAGGAGTACTCATTCTCTCAAACTAGAAAGCTCTTTTTATATATATAAATTGATCATATTTCCAAGTAGTACTCATACGCCTGGTTAACAATAAAAATCTACGTCACATGCTAGATGCAGTACAGTTTCGTACAAGCCAAGCACAGACCTCACCCACTACTACCGGCTTTCGCTGGCCTGGGAGAGCGAGTCATTAAGCTAAGGCTAAGATGTCCCGGTACTCTGGAAATCTGACTTCTGCTCAAAGGAATGAGTGGGCGTAGGAGTCAAGGGAATGAACACATACTGGGTCCCCAGGTGAATAAACCCAAGGTCTAAACCTGTGTTGTAGCGGAAAAGAAAAGGGAAGACAGATACAGATCCCAAAAGCTCATAAGAAGTCCCGGTACGCCTACTGTTTAGCTTTGGAGTGAATGCGTAGCTCTGAGCTCATGGTCTTTCTTTGCTTTCGGAGGTAGGAAATATAATTAAAGTCCAAAAGCTTGAGGCAGCTGTGTCTGTGTAGTGACTCCGTACCCAGTGTGGGTTGGTTGACTCCTGCTTCCCACGGGCTAGGCACGAAAGAAAGAGTTCTTTTCCCTAAAGAGTACAAACTCTAACTATAGTGGGGGGGCACTTTCCCCTTTTTCTCCGACATCAGGACCTTTCCTTTTAAAGCACCACTCATTACGCCTTAAAGGAGGAAGCTCTTAGCCGTTGCCATGGAAACAGAGGCAGCCCTCAAAGATCATAAAAAAGAGAAAGGTGGTCGTTAGACCATTAGAACCCTAGAAAGAGGAGCAACTAACAAGAGAGGGATATCCAAGAATGGAATTCTATCTGGCTGTTGTTCCCTGTAGGTTTATAGCACGATAGATAGGCTAGCTAAGAATGGTATTCTATCTTGCTCTTCTTGTTGTTCCTGTAGCTAGCTCGATAGAATTGGTTAGAATCCTCTCCTAGCTTCCTCTATCCCTAGAGATAGAGACGAGAAGACGTAGATCAGAGAGAAGGCTTCAACTAAGATATAGAGGTAGGGAAGAGCTTGACGCGAGTAGTAGATATGGGATTGAGAGGCACAGCAGGAGGGGTTTACGAGAAGAAAGATCAGGCTTCAGGGTGGTACTAGAGAGGGAATGCTAGACTCCATTCAGCCTCCCGGCTTCCTTGCTTATCTCACTCTCATCCAACTGATCAATGCAATTGGAGGATAATCGCTAGCCCATCTTCATCCACGAATGAGACTTCACCCGTATGTGCATGAGACTTTCTCTCCTTGAAAGTGAGTTGTAGAACGAGAGAATCAACATACTTGCTGGACAATCGAATTATTGTTCGCTGATCCTCCGGAGCACTGTCCGGTGGAAACTCCTTCTTCTCCAAGTATGTCTTGATGTCATGGTACCAAGGCTTCCCGTTTTCAGGTTCAGGGGTGGCCGATGCGACCTCGTAGCTTGGTATGTCCCTGTCGTGTATGATAATCGGGACAGTGAGAGGTCCATTGGCGCAAGAGGCCAAGGAAGCTAGTGCGTCTGCCCAGGCGTTTTCAGAGCGAGGCACATAGACAAAGGTGACTTCCACAAAGGAAGCTTTTACACGATCAATTCCGCCGTCATTGCCTTGTATCCTTGGAGAACGGACCCACGGACTTCCCAAGTCCCGGTGGCTTGAGATATAACTAGAAGGGAGTCACCATAAACAGTGACTTTTCGGATTCCCAAGCTTATCAAAACTTCCATTCCAAATATCAGGGCCTCATATTCTGCTGCGTTGTTGGTTTCAGGGAAGTTTAATCGCAGTTCTAGTGGGATGTAAGAGCCGTTGGGGGCCAGTAAGACTACTCCCGCGCCTCTCCCGTTCTTGTTTACTGCCCCATCGAAGTACAATATCCCACGCCTTGATGACCTCGATCACAGCGAGCTGCTCGTCAGGGAACTCATATTCTTCCTCTGGTTCTAAGTCAATTGGGTGATCAGCCAAGTACTCGGCAATTACCCTTCCTTTCACCGACTTCTTCGTCACGTATTCGAGGTGTAATTCTGATAGCAGCAACAGCCACCTCGCTAGTTTCCCCACCAACGCCGGCTTCTCTAGCAGATACTGCAGAGGGTTTAGCCTTGATATGACAATGGTCCTGCTGGTCAGCAGATAATGGCGGAGCTTTCGCGTGACCCAAACAAGGGATGCAAAGGTCTTCTCGATAGGCGTGTACTTGACCTCATAGCCATTGAAAGGCTTGCTCAGGTAATAGATGGCGTATTCAGCACCATCGTCATTCGTTTGTGCGAGCATAGCTCCCGTAGCGGTGTCCTCGATCGAGAGATAGAGTAAGAATGGCTTCTCGGGATTCGGAGGTTTGAGGATCGGCGGGTTCAATAGCGTGTCTCGTATCTTTTGGAAGGCCTGCTGACATTTCTCATCCCAGGTGGCTGGCTGATTCTTCTTCAGGAGGCGAAAGATCGGTTCGCATACTGAGGAGAGCTTGGAAATAAACCGGCTAATGTACTGCAGCTTCCCTAGGAAACTCCGCACCTCCTTCTCTGTCTCTGGTTCAGGCATCTCGAGGATGGCTCTTATCTTATCGGGATCTACCTCAATGCCTCTCTGACTCACCAAGAATCCGAGTAGCTTCCCTGACGTTACCCCGAAGACACACTTCTTCGGGTTGAGGCGAAGGTTGTATTTTTCTATTCGGGTCAGGAACTTTTCCAAGGCGACGGCATGGCTCGCCTCTCTGGCAGGAACCTTTTCCAAAGGATCCCTTCTTTGTTTTTTCCTTTGCTTTGTCCTTCCTTGCGCCTACCTTTTTGTTTTGTCGCGAAAGGCGCCCTAAAATGTTCTTCAAGTGAGTGCCTGGCTCACGATGTCTTCGACAGTGCTCAAATATCTTTCTGACTAGTGTGAAAGCAAAATCTGTGCATCTACTTTCTTTCTGGGTCAGTCCCAGTGCATTGAACCAATGTCTGCTGCATATGCGTACTTGATCGAATGGGTAAGCAGCTCCAAAAAAAAAGTCAAAGATGTTCCCTTGAATCCCAGTTTCAATGGAAAGCAGCATGATTATTCTTGATTGTGCTTCTCGTCTTCGATATTTGCGCATATTCCAACAAGCGTACACTATAATGGCGGTAGCAATAATAGCTAGACAGAGAGCTCTTTTGCAATGCTGGTTCAGGCTCCTCAGTCAGCCCCGGAAGAATAAAAAATTCCTAACCCGGCATCAGGTGATGGGGCTAATCAAAATAAGGAGGTAAAACACTCTGCCAACAGTGTAAGTTGTAGCTTTCGTCAAGTCAAGGCCTACAGATGGTATCCGGTGTCGATAACTGAGAGAGCACCTCATAAGTTCATATTCGATTGAAGCCGGAAAGCCGGTCGTGACTGCTTGTTTGTCAGGTTGGGATGGGATGGTAACGAACGAAGGCCAGCTCTTTCTTGCGCTTTCTCATGGCACACCTCTCGAAATATCTCCTTTGATTGGAGACTAATGCGTATGGGTGCGTGGGCGCGAGCTACTTGTGGAATCACTTCATCGATCGGGTTTGAGTCATCATATATCTCGTATGCTGCGACTTGCGGTTTGCAGCTACTCTTTGATGAAACCATGATGACTCGTGATTCCCCGGGACAAGCCCTCTGTAGAGTGTTTGCATGGTCGAAGCCATCAACCATCATGACTTCGTGCTGAATTGGTTTCTTCGATTTGATTGATTCCGCTTTGTTGCCTTCAACAGTCCGATGAGTTTCTTCATCTGTCGAACATGATGAATGAAGGCCCCCTTTGTGTGTTGTAAGCATCGAGTCGAAGAACCCCTCTCCTTATTTCTCTTTTTTTAGCCTTGCTTGTTTTCCTATTCCGATTCCTATTGCGAAATTCTAAATCGATTTCTGCTCCTATTCCTAACAATCGTAAGTTGCGGTTTCGGGTTCGCGGATGTGAGTGTGCTTGCTTTCGATTGATTGCTTGCTTTTTATTATGACTATTCTCGCTGGCAGGCTGGAAAGGAGTAAGGGATGGAGGTGTAAGGTACGGGACGGAAGTCAGGGCCGGTTACAAGTGCTTTTGTACTGGTTTCGGTTACGGTTGCTTGTTTGCTTTCTACCTCTTTCTGCGCCTGTTCTTATACCTGTTGACTCTATTTTTTAGAAAGAATATGCCTTCCGCCGATAGCTACTTTAGTAGATTGTTAGACTCGTGCTTGGGAAGTACTTCGTTTCACTTATAACAACTGAGGATAACTGCTTCTTTGGTTATTCTTAGACCGTTCTCCACTCCTGTTCTTTACAAGAGAAGAGTGACAAAAGACCTATTGCTTGTAGCGATTGCTTGGAAAACAAAAACCTATTCCTGTTCCGGTTATTGTTTTTCTTCTTCCGGTGAGAACCCTATAGGTAGGGCTAAATCACCCTCTGGTTCATGCGCTAGGCCCTTGGCTTGGGGCTTCAATGCTCACCGGTCGTGCTTGACACACCATCCCTTTTGGGGCTTTTTCTTTCTTCTTCAACTCATTTCTGCTTTCATGGCGTTCTCTTTTGTCTTTTGCTCATCCCTTGAAACGAGGGTTATTCGGGTTTGTCCCGCTTGTTTGGACGATTTGCAGCATTTGGGAGCTCGGGCTTCTTCCTTGATTTCTTGCAATTGCTAATGACTGTGAAAGCTTGGAGTTCATCTATGAATCTTTTTTTATTATTCTGTGTCTTCAAGGGCATTTCGGTAATTTGACTACCCCTGTGGTGGTCCGCGGTGACTTTTTCCCGCGATGCTATGTACCGCGATTTATGACGTTACCCTTTAGATAATTGGTTTGACTCCCGCGATAATAACCCAAGTCTAAACTAAACTTCAGGCGATAGTGACTGAGCCTGGAAGACATTGCTGGAGCCCAGAGTGATTCAAGATCAGACAGAACGAACCTGCCCCTGCACCTCCAGAAGCAAGTAAGATTCCTGTAAACAAGGAGCAAGCGAAAAAGTGTTGGAGTTGAAGAAAAGAATTCCATTCACCCGAATGGATAGAACGAAAAAAAACAACTACGTACGATTGATTCGCTAGCGCCTATCACGCGATCGTGCTAGCGCCGTATTGCGCCTATATAGCCATAGAGCTACTGCGTGTAGGCGTGGGTCCGTTCTGTATGGCTTCAAGAGCGTTGAAGACGACTTGGTTCGACCAATGACAGTTGACCCGACCCCAGAAACAAGCGCATAGCAGATCTATCTTTGCTTCATTCATCCTTAGCGCATCTGCATCCGCTTTATCAAACAGCCGCTTCTCTTCTCTGGGCGCCTCCTATTGGGAATTATATCCTTGTACCACTGAAGGGCTCTGGCTCTCTCAATCAAAAGATCTGTCACTCTCTTTCCTGCTCTTAGGATGTAGCTGATCTACGACCACCCTTCCTCTCCTCTTCTTGGCCTTTAGTCCACTTTGTTCTCTCAGTCCGTCAACTCGTAAAAATAGAACAGTTCCAGCTGGTTGCCCCTACTCCCATAAAGTTTGAAAGTAGGTCATGGAAAGTGTTTTTTAATAATCAAAGTCTTTCCCTTCATTCCGAGTCAAGCTCAGTTCAACTCGTCATATATAGGGCAAGTAGTTCTGGGGGCGGTACTCAGAGGCACGCTTTCAATAATTCCCTCTTTCTTGCAGCTTTGGCTACTGAACTTATGAACAGAGGACAGAGCCTTAAGCCGCAGAGAGAACTCTTTGTTCCGTCTTTCGGGTTGTAGGGCGTAGGGAGTAGGCGAGTCAGTCTATAGAGCTAGTTAAAGTCGGAAACACGTTCAGCTCCAGTGTCTTAGGGAAATCCATCTTGTCGCTAGTTCAGTTACGGGTGCCAGTATTCTTGGTCTCGTCGTAGAAAGTCTTTTTTTTGCTGTCCGGTAGTCGTAGTCCAATTCTTCTTTCTCGGGCTTTTTTTAAGATTTGAATCTGAAGGTTCGTAAACCAAAGCTCTTTACGATCCAAGAGAATCTTTCTGTTCCCTTATCCGCGATTCCGGTTCTCGATCGAAGGCCGGGCTTTAAATCGTTTTAGTACACAACACTCGCAACAAAAGGCTTATAGCCGAACTGAGACAGCAAGCGGATTAGAATAGAGTTTCCTTGTTCTTGTTACGGTAGCTAGGAAGGTACGCTCTAAAGGTAATTCTGTAAGCGGATGCCAATGATAGAGCTAGGCCAATGCTAATCATAGGCAAAGAGTGGTCTTGACAGCCTTTTTCCTTATAGGGAATACCTATTAGTAAGGGGTATTTACTGGGCTGGATTAGGGAGCTCCTTAGTAAGAGAGATTTCATAGGCGTGCTCTTTATACTAATTAGATTCAGAGGGATGATTTGCTGTTCTTGACTATCCCGCTTGTTTTTTCTGTTGATAGGTTAGATTCTCGGTTGAACGTTAGGAAACCCTACCAAAAATTGAGTCTTTCCCCTATATCCCAGTGCCTCGACTAGTGCTTTTCCTAAGTGGTGGATATTTTGTTTAGGCTTTTAGTTATATGTATTCCTCTCTTTGAGTGTGCTAGTAATAAGCTGGGCAAGTCAAAATCCATAAAGGCGAGGAAAAACGAGTTTGAAAGCAGTCCGCTAGCTTCAATAAATTCCTTAGAACTAGGGGGGATAGGCAGAAAGTAAGGGAAAGAGCTATTCAGAATATGTTAATTATTCCCCCGCTCAACAAGTTGGGTCCGAGCTTGAGGGTTTGCAACTGAGTCAACTCACTTAACTGACTCGGTATCTCGCCAAACAACTGGTTGTCACCGAGGAGTAGCTGCCTTAAGCGTTTCAGACTAGATATCTGAGATGGGATTTCACCATGGAGAAGGTTCGACGAGAGATCGAGGACGGTGAGAGAGAAAATGTAGGGAGAGAGTGGACCTTTCAGGGACCGAGTTGGCAGAGCGAGCGAGTCGACTCGCTGGCAAGAGACACCGACCCAGTTGCAGTGTGGGGTTGATAAGTTCCATGAAGAGAGAAGATGAGCTTTTCAAGTGAGTCTTTGAAGGAAAGAGAAAGAAGGGCTTCTGTTTCTGGGGTATGATTGCTTCTTCGGCTTCATTTTTCCACCTACTAGGGAGGCCGGGTCACTATAAATTCTTAGAAAAAGGGTACACGACCCAGGCATCCTCCACTTAATGCTGATACTCTAGACAGACCCGTGGCACTAGTGATAGCCCTGATCGGCGCATTCACTAAGGAAGTGAATCACAATGGAAAGAAGTGGTAGATGTGCAAGCTTCCTCTTCCGCAGAAGAAGGACTTACAAAATCAGCCGATAACTGAAATTTGGCCTATGCGGATAATGGCTCAGCGGATTCGGCCTCGGGTGCATTCCGTGAGGAAGGGATTAACTAGCTGCTACTGATCCTGGCCTAGCAACCAGCATAAAATAAGATACTTAATTCGACGAGATAGAGGTCGCCTTATCCTGCTAATGCACCGATCCGGAACCAAGATCAATAGCAGGTAGAGATCCGTCGGAGTCAGACAAGCAGGAATAGAGCTAGTTGCTGAAAGGCAGAGCGAGGCGACGAAGCCGCGCGTTCTATATTATAACAACCCGTTACGCTTGAGCCCCTCTTTTGAAGAATCCCTGAACTCCACTTGACTCAGATAAACGCTTGGCAGCAAACTCTGAACACACTAAGTCTAAGTACAGCTCTAACTCAGAGGCAGTTATCCATTACCATTAGTGCGTCCCACTACGAACAGCTACGAACGGAGCTACTAACAACACCGGTAACGGCAGCTACTAACACAAAGTAACTTGCTCAAGAGGAGTTTACTCCGAGACTAACACCGGAGCTACGCTAGAGAGGAACTCGACCCCGAAAGCAAGCGGCAAAACGACTTTCACTCATCAGATTCAAGGCTTGAAGACAGGGCTGAACACTCAAAGGCGCACATAGAAGCTAACTCACCACAGCCCGATCGGAATACCAGCTAGGCGAGGGCGGAGCTAACCCGACGGGAACTCAACCACTAACTAGCAAAGCGAAGCAGCCCCATGCATAAGCGCTTGTACTAAAGTCGTTACGCTCGGCCCTCTCACCCGAGAGAGCTCTTTCACTCCACTTCCATCAGATGCAGGTTTTCCCATGACCGCCCTAAAGCGTTCCCATCTGCGAGAACGCCGGCGCGGAAGCGTTCGATACCCAGCTCCACCTAAACGGGCAAGTACGCTTTCTTTCTGTATATTGTACTTATCCCGAAGAAGAGCCAGGCCTATAGTCCATTTGGACATTCTGACCTGCCCTAATACAGGTGACAGGTTACGAGTACCTTCACGCACAAAGAACCGCTTAGCGAACTCGAAAGAAAGCTCCTGTATTGGAGATAAGGGATTTCTGTCGTGACTCCCAAATCAATCATCCAATATCGACGCATACTCTGAGGCAACCCTACTGTCGGCGATAACTATATCATCACCTAAAACAGCATAGGTCTTAAAGCGGCAAGCGGGATAAACCCCTTCCGCTGCCATCCACACTGTCATATGATGGGTAAGTTTGAATAGAGGTCAGGATGAGTAGTATCCAAGGGGTTGTCTACTCACAAAGCACACGGCACTTGGGCGCTTTACGGCCGGTGGCAACACTGAGAACGTGTTGTACCCCAGTGTCGACTGAACTCTCGCTCCCGCTAAGAAAGGACCAAAGAAGAACGACATGACAGCCATCAACAAAGTCAACGGCCATCGGTCTGTCGCCGACTTTGGAGCAAAACTATAGACGTCATTAAACCCTTTTCATTGGGCCAAAGACCCTCTTAAAGGTACCATCACATGGTATCCGGCGTAAAACCGCCATCAACCAGTCATGATACGAGCGCAAAAGACGTTGATTGATATAGTTTCCTATTGCAAAGAGACGCCTTTTTCCTCCTCCTTCCTCAACCATCCCGATCCTACCAAAGTGGAGAGGAAAGTCGGGCTGCGCGGACAGACCGGGTAGATACCGTCCAACGCAACGTTCGAACCAATCCGCATCCTTCCAGAGGTAGGTGGTGTTCATAGGATCAAAAGGGTAGCGGATCCTTTCTTTTAATCCACAGAGCACCAGAGGTAATCAATTCCGTCTTTGTATGTATTAGGTTCCGGATTCCGTACGATAGAATTTCATGGACAAAGTCCGTGAAACACGACGGAGGACCATATCTTTTTGGTTTGACACTGTTCGGAAGAGATTTCCATGTCGGCATCCACGTCATTCCCTGCATAACGGGAATAGTGGCCAACCTGGATAAGTAAAGCTTGTAGAGCCGAGGTAGAAAATTCTTTATCTCGGTGACTACTCGCATTATTTTATCGTTATCGATAGGCTGACTCACTAATAATCTTCCTTATCGTACTACTGTACACAACTAGAAAAGGGGCAACAACTCTTGAGTGAAAAGCAGTATCTAAGTAGCCCTTCCTTGACTTAGTGGCTTCTGTAATCCTAAGTCTAGTACTCGCAGAATCGATATCGCAAAGCGGCTTTTATTATATTACTAGGATCGAAATTGAGGGATCATGGAATTCCTGTTTAGAAGAGTCTTCTCTGACCTGATTATTGATTGGTTCCCCGCAGTCGCAAGGGCTGGCTGCTGACGCTGACATGATGCTCGCTACAAACCTGATCGATAAAGGTATCTTTAACGAGCTAACTCTCTTCATATCGTTCCTATTCAAAGCCAGCTTGTCCGCCGGGCAACAGTCTGGCCTTCTTCTTTGCTCTTCAATCGATGCCTAACTCAAGCTTGTCCATAGAACGAGCTCCGCTAAGCGACTAGCTGCCTTCTTTCCTAAGTCCGTAGCTCAAGTTTACCTTTGCAGTAGCAAACCTTACTTAGCCAGCGATACCTTTAGCAAGCAAGTGAGTTACAAACTCTTTATCCTGATATATCTCTTCGGGTTTTCCGTTGTTTTTCCGAAAAGTCTTTGTTTTCCTTTCTTATTATCTGACTCTCGTTTGTTTGTTTAACTCAACACCAGCACCTGGCTTTCCTTACTTGTCTGGAAGTACAAGAAGGTTGGTAGCTTTGTTAGGACTTAGGTGTTTTAAAGGATGAGAAGACCGATTATTAGTTCTATATACATAACTCGAGGTTACGAGCTCCGCTTACTTAGCCGCTCACTCGAACTGTAGTTCTCGTTTTCTTGTCCTATCTTGTTAAAAGAAGCGGATCGTTACCTCTGTGAGTTCCCTCTTTCGTGGATAGATCACTGAACTATGCGCCTATCTTCGCTTTTCGATCAGCCGTAGCTCCCCGTTTTCACTTAGCCTACGAACTACAACACGTCTTACTGGAAGAAGAACTCCAGGTTGGCTCGAAGATGCCAACAGCATTCCGTTCACTTACGCAATATTCACTCGTTTACTTGTTAGCTAGGGAAATTCCACACCTTTGCTTTCAGGGAATCTAAGGTTTTGAAAGAACGTAGTAAGTGTTGAACGAAGTTTCCTCGCTCGTTAGAGGAAGTGAACGGTTGGCTGTAAGAAGGAAGCGAGGCGCCGGTCCGTGCTTGGGTATATTGAATCTACACTTACTTGAGCAATCAGGCTTTCCGTCCACCCTGTTATACTTTTCGACAATAGAGATGATAGATGCTAGAAGCAGGCAAGGCACGGGAAAAGAGTTCGAGATTTAATAAGCGTCCCTATTCCTTGGATGGGACGGACAAGCTATAGCTATAGATAGAGTGGCAAGGAGAGCTTCGTTATGGGATACAGGTGGCAATAGAGATCTTCCTATATGACTCGTAAAGTGAAGGATAGAAGCTAGAGCTAGATGATCTATGCCTATGAGAAGCCTCTATGAGTAGATTATACCCTTCCTGGTACCGAGACAGTCTTTATGATACAGAAGCATACCCGTGTATTTAATGATTTCTGGTGATGAATATATTAAGAGAAAAGTAGTGAAAGGCAGGCGAAGCCATAAGAGATAGGCAGGCAATCCGTCCTACGAAGACTGTCCTTTAGCTTCTGTTATGAGTGAATTTCTATGGCCTATTTGATCTAAAAAGAAGCCCTGTTCAAGCCATCTGGTTTAGGGAGCTATACGGTCCATTAACCTTGCTTAATGGGCCCGGCCTTCTTTATGTGCTCTAGTCGAAGTAGCAAGCAAGGAATACAGCCCAGCAGAGTAAGCATTTCCTCTATCAGTAGCACTCTAGTCCGTCTTTATTCGCAAGGAAGTATCTGCAAGTGAAAGGAAGGCGAAGGTTGAATGAATGGATCTGAGAAGGAATCAATCTGTGCCAGTGATCTCTTAATAGCATCAACGGGAGCGGCAGTAGCAGTTAACGGTAAGCGATAGGGAGGGTGAGGCTAGAAGAAAGGAGCAATCCGTCTCATATGCGGGATAGGCTAGCGCATATCAAGCATCTGTAGCAGGCGGAATTGGTCTGAGGTCGCAGAGGGGCAGGCTGGCATTTCAAGCTGCCTTATTTTCCTCCGGCTGGTACAAAACAAAATAGCCCGGTAAGAGTTCTTCTGAAAGCTTCCTTGATACACTTGGTTCGCTTTGAAGACCGCACCGCCGCTTACGTATGTATTTAACCTTTTTTATTTTACTTCATACGATGTGATTGATGGAGACTTCTTTTTTCTGAACTCTGTCTCTGGGCTAGTCTAAGATCTTCTTTCCTCTCTCCCCGGATCTCCAGAATCCTTGTAGAGAGCCCCCGCTCCTGAAGTGACTTTCTTTCTTTGGAGCCTCCAGAAAATGCTAATAAGTATGTTCCCACGGAGCGGTAATAGAAGATAAAGATGGTAGGCTAAGTAAGTACTTCCATTGGCCAGTCTTTCTCTTGTTCCGGTTCATACCCGGCAATCTCCGACGTCCCATCAGGAAAGAGACTTTCTGCAAGTACAGGGGATAAGATGAAGACAATGTTCAAAGTCTTGCTTTCTTTTTTTTTTTGATTCCGCGCATTTGAGCTCTATGACTATCAATTCTTTCCCCGGAGCGGTAACTAGGAAAGTCGAAATGAAAGTCCTACGACTGGGAATTTTTTTTATAAAAAAGAGTTCAGATCAATAGTAAACAAGGTAATATAACTCTGCTGTGAGCCTAGTTTTGAAATCAGTCTGAGTGCCTTAATGAGAAAAGTGCAAGGTAGTGCTAACTAAGAGACTCATTAAGAGCCTCGCTGGCGGATCGGAACGCCTTGCCTACGAAGGAATCGGAATCTCATATTGCCATATTGCCCCTTCTCAGTCAGACTAGTTCGATTTGAACTAATCCGAATCTGAGGAGATGGCTGTGAGGGAATGCGCTGTCTTTCTTTCTGTTTTCTCGTGGGATTCCCAAGGTGCCTTGTCTAAGGCGGATCCTCTCTTCTTTTCCTTTACTTTAGCAGCGTCCGGGTTCTTTCTTTTTTGAGGCAGGTTTGACATTAGAATCCCCTGTTAGCCTTTCTTTTGGTTTAGCGGGGATGGCACTAGGTTCGTATCGGGAAGGAAGACTTTTTATTGCAGATTTCATGTAAGCTTCTAAAGCTCCTTCCTGCTGAATCATATCCTGAAACTGTATCGATTTCAACCGGTCTTAGAGAATCCGCTATTCATGCTTCCTTTACCGGAGCTGCTAAAGCAACTGCCAATTCCCAGTCCGAGAAATGCAAGAGTAGGTCGACGCTAACTAGAAATCTCATAAGAGAAGAAGGCGTAGAAAAGAGTTTTGATTCGCTTGAGAACAAAGAATATATCTATGGTTATAACAGTCTAATGAGAAAGCGTCCGTTCACGTCAGGGTCCGAAGGCTGCTTTGACTTTCATCGAGATTGGGTTGGTGTTCAGTCAACCTTAGTAGACAATCGAAAAGAATACGCCCGGACATTGAGACTGAGGGCTTTCCATACGCTTACCTCGAATTTATGCTCGACTTGGAAAGAATTCTCGGTCGGGGTAATTTTAGAGAGATTCCGTAAGTAACTCAGTGAGTGCTTTTTAAGAAGAAAGAAAATGAAATACGAACAACCGCGCTGGTCGTACACAATTAATTCTATGTCGAAGCATATCATGAGTCGAATTCGTTATTTAATACCCTTCTTAATGATTGTGACAGCTTTTACAGGATACGTACTACCTTGGGGTCAGATGAGCTTTTGGGGAGCTACAGTAATTTCTATCTATCTTCTTTGGAAAAGAAGAGGCATTCCTTTCCTCTGCCTCGCTTCTATAGTCTTAGTGTTCTATCTTATTGGGGGGATACCCCTGTTAGAGTCTCTGTTTGAAAGGGTAGCTTGCTCTCTTGGCGCCCGAGCCCTCTCTTTCTTTCTCATCAAACTGGGATGCTCCGGGGCCTGACGATTCTTTTTATTATGAGAACCCTCCTAACGCCCTTTCACGCTATGATGGGAGAGACTTCGGGAGCAGAAGCTCATTCCGAACCGCGCGAACCTTCTGCTAAATCAGCAGAAGAACCTTCTGCCTTGGACCAAAGGAAAAATGAACTAATTCAAGAAAATTTGCTCATAAGAAAGGGGGATCTCGCGGGGGGCCAAGAGGTCGCAGAAGTACGGGAAGCTCTGGAGAAAGATTTTTCAATCTATGACAAGGGGGCTGAATTCCAACTTGTAAAACAGTTGGAAAAAGAAGTGAATTCTGCTTCTAAAGACGAGAATTCTTCTTTTAAAGAAGCAGAATTCACTTCTTTAATAAATTGCCCAGCAACTACTTCCATATTGAATGAAATCAAAGACTTCGGCGCTCAAACACAAGATGGTAGAGGGGGGGGTAAACCAACCCTCACCTCAGATAAAGAAGAGCAGACCGATGAATAATAGAATATTAGCAAGAGGAAGGAAAGAATATTCAACAGGTAAAAGGGACCCCCCGCCCTGGAACAATCAATTACGACCGACCAAGAAACTCGATCCTCGGAGTCTAAAGAGGAAGCCCTATCGCCAACGATCTCTTGCTAAACAGTCGAGAAAGAAAGTCCCATGTCTTTTTTGGTTGGACTAAGCCAACCGGCGATTTCCGACAAGTCTTTCCTAATTTTGAGAGCAAGAAGCGGAACTACAGGGATGATGAAATTCAAAGTGTTTCTTACGATTACGCCCAACAGCCCACTTGAGCAATTTGCCATTCTCCCATTGATTCCTATGAATATAGGAAACTTGTATTTCTCATTCACAAATCCATCTTTGTTTATGCTGCTAACTCTCAGTTTGGTCCTACTTCTGGTTCATTTTGTTACTAAAAAGGGAGGAGGAAACTCAGTACCAAATGCTTGGCAATCCTTGGTAGAGCTTATTTATGATTTCGTGCTAAACCCGGTAAACGAACAAATAGGTGGTCTTTCCGGAAATGTGAAACAAAAGTTTTTCCCTCGCATCTCGGTCACTTTTACTTTTTCGTTATTTCGTAATCCCCAGGGTATGATACCTTATAGCTTCACAGTGACAAGTCATTTTCTCATTACTTTAGGTCTCTCATTTTCTCTTTTTATTGGTATTACTATAGTGGGATTTCAAAGAAATGGGCTTCATTTTTTAAGTTTCTCATTACCCGCAGGAGTCCCACTACCCTTAGCACCTTTTTTAGTACTCCTTGAGCTAATCCCTCATTGTTTTCGCGCATTAAGCTCAGGAATACGTTTATTTGCTAATATGATGGCCGGTCATAGTTCAGTAAAGATTTTAAGTGGATCCGCTTGGACTATGCTATGTATGAATGATCTTTTCTATTTCATAGGAGATCTTGGTCCTTTATTTATAGTTCTTGCATTAACCGGTCTGGAATTAGGTGTAGCTATATTACAAGCTCATGTTTCTACGATCTCAATCTGTATTTACTTGAATGATGCTACAAATCTCCATCAAAGTGGTTGGTTATTTTTTTATAATTGAACAAAAGCGAGGAGCGAGAAAACTACAAGCGCTAACGCGCGCCCCTGTAGTTTACATAAGTTTAGAAAGAGCATTTTAGGCTGCGCTAACGCAACTGAAGAACGTCAGTTCCGCGCAGCTCAAGGAGTTGCTTGTTCCAGCTGAGCTAGATCTTCTTCTTCTAAGAAATGAAAGGTAAAGCGCTCTAACCGGGGGCTACATTTTCCTTAAAACTTACTTTGTTTGTTGCTTATTTCAACCAAAATCTGAGGATCTTGTGCACCCGCCGGCAGTGAGGTAGGGAAAGTTGGTATGGAGATGAAAGAGAGAGATAAGGTACATATCCATCAATACATTGAATGAATCCCTTATTCACTCTTCTGATACCTTTCTTTAGGGGACCTGAAGAGAAAGAAAAGGTGACTATCAACTAAATGAAAGATCTGCTTCGTTGCACTACCTTAACTGAATCAAGACAAGCGCTATTCCTCAGCTGAAAGAAGTTCCACTTCTTTCTCGGTCAGTTGGGTTGGTTGCTTAGGCTTTCCCAAGCATTAGAAGATGGAGTGGACGGTTACTTCAGAAGATGGTTTACTGCCTTGGGGGAGAAGGAAGGCTATAACTAGCGGGCCCGGTACGAATGCATGGACTGCCTCCTCATTCTCTGTCTTCCGATCCTAGCGATGGCGGGTACTCCCAAGTCTGGTTCTCCCGGTCCATTGCCTACCGAGCTAGCCGAGGAGCACTTTACTGTAAGTAAGGTATGCCACTAGACCGCTATAGAGGTTACGAACCGCTTTGTTGAAATTGATTCTGATCGAGGTAGTGTATAGGATGCATATAAATCCGCGTACGGAAGCACAATGCCTAGCAAAGCACTCGGAGGATCTGAATTGGTGGAACCGAGCGGAAGTTAGAGCTAAAGCAAGGTACGAAGCTACAGCTAGGAAGCTTTGGTAATACTCGACTGAGAGAAGAGGGTCTATGTTAATTGAGCTCTAGAGGAATGCCGCACAAAGAAACATAATGGGAAGCGAGAAAAGGGAAAGCGCGCTAGCGCGTGTAGGCGCCGACGCTTGCTCTCAACAATAAAGCTATGAAAAACTGGAGTAATGTGGAATGACTTTTCCCATTCTTGTGAGCTGTAGAGTTAGTTATCCCAACTCATCCCTGGTATTCCTCCTCTCTATGAGATGTGGTCTTGTCAGAGCCTTCCTCTTTCTAATCCTTTTGGATGAGTTGGCATGCCTATCCATCTTTTATCCAACCTTTGCTCCACTATCAACCACCGGAATGGTTATTTTGCCTGCCCCGCTTTCCTCTCCCGCGGCAAGAGCTCGTTCGCCAAGTCCGAACTCCCACTTTCTCGTCGATGACGGCTCTCTTCGATGCTAGCAACCGCCTTTGACCCTTTTCCGCTTCTTTCAATTTCCAACCCTGAAGGAGAGACTTTACCTTTACTTAGAGAGGGGCAGCGGTACCACGCTCTTCTGTGCTCGTAGGTTGACTCCCCTATGCATCCCGACTAAGGTCTCACAAACGTGCACTTCCCTTATGCATCCAGCCGCTTCACTCATGTGAATAGGTTATAAAGAAGGGTGGGTTGGTTATATACTCTTATGCGCCTTCTTTCTTCGAACCTTTTGGTATGTATTGCCCCCTAACTATAGATCAGATCCACCGGAAGAGAAACTCCATTCCGCACTGCTGCTGAGTCGTCGAACTTATCCACCAAGGGATTCGTGGAATTTCTGTGGATTGCGTTGGGGGAAATCTACCAAAGCTAGGCAGATAGATAGACTCCTTTCCCGCTGCTAAGGGAGAGCAAGAAACAAAATAAAATGATTGTTTTTTAATCAGCGCCCCCTTTTGGGTAGGCAGGTACTAATTGTCCTCTCACTACCAACCAGCAGACATCATCTGGCTGGGTCTTGCCGGTATCAACAACGAGAAAAAAAACAACCAAATGGAAACAGCAACTAACTATGGCTCTTGGCCCAGACAACGTGCTAGGCGTAGGGGAGATCGGAGCAAGAGGGAACGCCTAGACGACGTTTTTCTTCCTGGGCTGCAGTAAGTAGATCGAGAGGTCGTTCCGCCCCTTGTCCCCGAAGATGGGTAATCTGTTCTCAAAAAATGTTGCTCCAATCTGACCTAGCTGGCGAGCGATCCCAGTTCGCGGCAGAGAACAAGACAGCAAGCGAGCGTACCTTTGTTCGCTTCTTCTCCACCAAGCACGGAAGTTTAAGGATAACTGTAGGTCGGTGGCTACCTAAGGAAACTCCGATTCGATCCGCCCCCCGGCTGGGAGGCATCTACCTCATCCCGATCACAAGGAGAGGTTCACCATGATGGGGGGTACTTTTCTTTCCCTTCCGGAAAGAATGAAATGCATAGGGGACCATCCTTTTGTTGCGGCATGCTCTTCAGATTTACGGATTCGCAGGGGGCCTCAGGCCCTACTTAGTTGACTGACAATGACAAAGGCTTGCGAAACTAAGTAGGGCCTTTTCCTTTTTTAAGAACCCATTCTCAAACTCTTTCATAAGTGTTGTAGGCGCTCCCTAACCGGTCGCCTTAGTAGCGTTGACAAAGAAGAACAGCCGGTTAAAAGACAGCGAATCCACTATATATATTATTAAGATAGATATATCTATCTAGATAGATATTCAATATATATAGGCCAGCAAGCGTAGGCGCCTACACGCGCTAGCGCGCTTTCCCTTTTCTCGCTCCCTTCCTCTTGATCTGAGGTGCTCAGAGAAAGATCTCTTTTTTATAACTTCCACAACTCGATCCCGGCCCGGAAAAGTGACCGACCAGGGCCCTATTGATAAATGAAAGAAAGGCTCTGACAAGACCTAGCCCTGGTTGCCCACACCTGTGTAGAGTAGATCGTTCAACACCTCCGGCACAAACCCATTTTTGACCTATTGGTCCTAGTATCATAGGCGACCGAACGGCCGCCCCCTAATTACTAGACCGACCTGCTGTAATAATTCCATAAACACCTAGCGAAGATATGGCAAACAAATAAAGTAGCCCTATGTTCGGATCTGACAATACCATACCATAATCAAAAGGTACAACGGCCCGAGCGACCAGACTTAACATAAATGTAGCCACTGGAGCCATTCTAAAAAGGGAGAAATTAGCACTACTTGGTGAAATGGGTTCTTTTAGAATCAATTTCGAACCATCTGCTAGAGGTTGTAACAATCCGAATGATCCCACTACATCAGGGCCCTTTCGACGTTGCACAAAAGCCATTACTTTACGTTCAGCTAGCACTAAAAAGGCTACTCCTAGTAGAAGTGGTAGAATTATTCCAAGTATTTCAGCTGGAACAGCTATGTACGTTTTCGATTTTCTATTCACTCATGATCTGGCCTGGTCGACCCAATCATGATATTTCACTCATGATCTGGCCTGGTCGACCCAATCATGATATTGAAGGATGGGACCTTTTCTCGAAAAACTCCGGATTCCGAGAAGCGAGAAAAGGGAAAGCGCTAACGCGCGTGTAGGCGCCTACGCTTGCTCTTGGCTGGCCTAGTAGAAGACCCTTTCTTCTATTCTGGTGTGTTTTCTATTAACCCTGAGCTTAGGACCTAATCTTCTATGATTATTCATACAGCAATCGAATTGAATGTGTGGGGCATTTCTCTCTGGTTCAAATGGCATATATAACAGACTTGGCTGAAGACGGACTTCTTGGTTTGGTTGTTGAAGTAAGGACAAACGGACGTTGTCCCCTTGCGCTGTACTTATATATTAAAACCGTCCTTAAACCGAGAGTCACTTCGATGATGAAGATGGGGAACCCCCCTTAGCCATACATAGGGTTCGCTCTTCCCATGTTGTCAGAGTGGGTATGAGGGCTTCTTTCACTTTAGTGGTTCCGAGATGCATTTATGGTCACGATAGAATGGAAGGATGTTTTGTTCAAGAAAAGCGTTGAGAATAAAGATGTGAACATCTCATACTCATAAGTAGGGGAAGCGAGAAAAGGGAAAGCGCTAACGCGCGTGTAGGCGCCTACGCTTGCTTCCTTGCTCGTTCCTAGGAATTCAGTAACGTGACTAGTAAGTCAACGGGCATTGAGGCTATTCTGTGGATCCTTCAGGTACTTTTGTAGATTACCAAGGTGAATACAGATATGAATAAGAGTTAGGTTAGTCCAGTTCAGCTGCTTATGCAATACCGAAGGTGAATGAACTTGATTAGCCACATACTCTCAATTTACTGTAATTTCCTCGAACGGTGCCATTTCTCTTACAGAGATCTACTTGACTTTCTTATCTCGGAACTGGTGAAGAGTTGCTATTCTTATTTGACTATGAAGTGAAAGCATTCTGGTTTTAGCTTTTTTTCAGGACATTTCGCGCGAGTGGAAGTACCCTATTTTACACACTCGAATAAGCTAGAGGTAAGCTGCTTTAACTTATTAATTGAATCTAATAGATTTTTTCAAAAAGTCTTCCTTGAATCACAGAAGTCATTTTTCTTTGAGGAGTGGGTGTGCTAGGAGAGGGCTTGTGAAGAAGTAGGATCTCTGTCTTCTCATTCTCATCATCGAAATGGATCTTCCTATTTGTAGAATAGGTGACTGGAGGAGGAGGTTCACCAGAGGATAGAGATTTTGTTCCTCTAAAGGAAAGAGAACCCTTGGAATTGTCTTCCCAACTAAACTTAAGGGTTTGTTTCATCAGAGAATGATTCATCATAAAAAAAGTCGGAACCAGAAGACGTCTTAACACGAATCTTTGGGAAAGTGGCCACAGCAGACCAAGCCCCCAAAGAGGTTGCCGAGCTCAAAGACGCTCTCCCAGAGCTGGAATATGGAGGGCAAGCCACTGTCGATGAACTTTTTATATTATTTATATAGTTAATATGTATCGGTCGGTTAACGACATGACAGATCGGCATGCACATTCCAATTCCAAAAAGACTTTATTCTATTCCCAACTGCTTTCTTGGAATTGGAATGGGGATTTCCTGTTTGGTACTCTAACCCTATTGGCGTATCGAAACCAGGATTAAGAAAATTATTCTTAATGTCGGATCATAACGTATAACACACATGGGGGTTCGCTCTAGGAAGACCTGCACCCACATATACTATATTCCATGATAACCAGCTCCTTCACGAGCGACTAGGTCAGTTCTACGGGATAGTCAATATTCCATTCGGGCATACGGATTAAGAGGAAGACCCCTTCCCAACCATAATTCGATTGGAAGGGTGGTTTTAGTGTACATTGCTAATAGTCTCTCCACTCGAAGACTACGGCTATGGTCGAGCCGCGATAACACGCGAAAGCCTATACCACCAACTATGCACATGGTTGAAAACCTGCGCATAGGGTACTGAAGCTGTACAGCTATGGTACCGTATGGATGGTGACTATTCAATAAAGCCTGGGCTGAGATAGGAGAGAAATCCTTACTCAGATCCCTGACCCAGCAAGCGTAGGCTAAAAGCCGGAGCGAGCAAGAAAGCAAGCGTAGGCTCGAAAGCCGGAGCGCGCGTTAGCGCTTGTAGTTTTCTCGCTTCGCGAACTCGGCTGAACCGGTATGAGAGATGAGTGATTTCTGATAACTTATAGAAAGACCCAAACTGCCTAATGCCTGTTCATACACTTTGGCTACTTGTTCGTCAGCAATGACGACATCGTCCCCCAGTACGGCATATTTTTCAAAGCGCAAACCTGGGTACACTTGCTCTGCACAATGCCACACCAAAATATGATGAGACAGTGCAAATAAAGGCCAAGAGGCATGATATCCGAGAGGTTGTACAGCCACAAAGCTAATCTGTGATAACAGTTTTACTAACGGAATATAAAACAGCAAGCTACGGCGCCTACACGCGCGTTAGCGCTTTCCCTTTTCTCGCTGGCTCAACTCATACCAAATTAGTGACCAAAACAAAAGAGCTTCTTTGTACTTTTGATAAAAGGTAGCCAGTAGTTTCGGATCTGAACGTATTCGAGTAATCCAGTCTTGAATCTCATCGTTTGTATCTTCGGAGATACCCATATCATAGCTCATAATTAGATAGGCGGACTCATCATACAACTCAGTGGATGGGGAGATTCTCCACCTTGGACGGCCTCTCTCGCAATAATGTTTTAATTGAGAGGCTACGAGCCTATGAAGAGACCTGAGAAGATCTCCCCGCTCGCCCTGTTCTTGAAGGAGGGGGAAAGGAGCAAGCGCAGGCTCGAAAGCAGAGAGAGGAGCAAGCGCAGGCGCCTACACGCGCGTTAGCGCTTTCCCTTTTCTCGCTTGGTTGAGGGTCTCGCCTTTCGGAAAAGAAGGGTTCTATTCTATATATCATATGCTTTCTTCTTTCTTTCCTTCAGTGAGTTCATTCCTTTTTCTCTCATCTTTCGGCGATATTTCTTTTCTAGCCGAGGAATTCTATTCAATAGTAGCGGCATTCTTTTATTGACTATTTGCATCTTTCTCTGAGTTGGCTGTAGCATTGAAAACTCTTTCACTCTTCTTTACGAGGTTGGTGAAAAAGCTGAGGATTTGGTTCTCATTCCGCTGAAAGGAAGAACAGAATGAGAGTGCCAAGTCTATTTTTGTTAAGGATAAGAGTCTTGTGATGAATGCGGAAAGGTTCTTTTTCTCCCCAGTGCAGCAAGCGTAGGCTCGAAAGCCTACACGCGCGTTAGCGCTTGTAGTTTTCTCGCTTGGGCATCTTTCGATGAGTAGGTCCAGAAAGAGACTGAAGGCATCCCTATGTGGTTAACATTTCCCTGAGGTGCCTAGCGCAAGTAATCCATCCCGCCATTAGGATCTAAGTTAGCTCTCTTACTAAGACCGTAGGGGCCCCCGTTCTCTATGTATGTTGTGTAGATTCCGAAGGGCGTGGTTCATCGTCCATGCCAAAATGGATCTGCTTGACTTCGTCTTCCGTGGGAGGAGCTTGACTACATAGGGGGCTACTCTCTTTCTGAGGCTGCACATGTTAAGGCTTGAACTTTTTCTTCATCTTCCTGGCACAGCTTAATTCACCCTTAAGGGAGTGAGTGCAAAGAGGCTCCGAAAGGTTTAGGCTTGAGGCAATATCCCTAGTTTGCCTATCTGCTCTTACGGTAGCCGGTGTAAGCAATTCAATCATTGCAGTAGTATGTTTGTTAGGACGGTTGTTAGAAGTATTGGATATGGAATCTTTCCTTGTCTGGTCTTCTAGGAATCGCCCCCCCGTAGGCCATGTAAGAGTTCATTCTCTTAGTAGGATTTTTTGTACAATAAAAAAAAGTTTTGTTCCGAGTAAATGAACAGAGGGAAATAAGGAATGGCTCTTTTAGTTAGGTAAGAGGTGTGATTGAGTAAGACGATTTTTTCCCAGCAAGCGTAGGCGCCTACACGCGCGTTAGCGCTTGTAGTTTTCTCGCTTCCTAAGAGGTGGAATCCCGTGCGTACAATACCTTCCCGAGCCCGAGAAAGACTTCTTATCTCACTTACCGGTAGAATAGACAGATCGGTCGCCTCTTACTCGTCTTTTGAAAGCCAGAACATTCGCATAGAGGAGTATCCGTATCACTACACTAACAAGAGAGGAACTAAGAGAATAAATCAGTAGTTACTCTTCGCCTTTATTTTGCGTATATAAAGAGAGAGGAGAGATAGCCAGTCTTGACTTAAGTCGGTCCAAGCGAGAAAAGGGAAAGCTAGCTAGCGCGTGTAGGCGCCTACGCTTGCTCAACCAATGCCCAAAAAGTCCCATCTCTTTCTTTGTTGGACTAAGCCAACCGGCAATTTCCGTCTTCCTGAATTGGGAAAGCAAGAATCAGTCTCTCTTTTTTTTGGGGGGAGCAGAACAGTTAAAGAATAAACCAAACCAGCAAGCGTAGGCGCCTACACGCGCGTTAGCGCTTGTAGTTTTCTCGCTCCCCAACTACGCTCTAAAAAGGGGTCATGGACTCCTTTTTAGTTTAGGATCCCCTTTATTCACTTATTTATTGAGCCTGGTGTGGAATCACCATCATTACACATTCATTGTTGGTCTGGCTGCTGGTCTAGCGATCCTTCCTAGCCGCCGCCTAGAGTG